GCTGTATTTAATAGAAAATTCTTACAACGAAAGAAATTATCATATTTCCATAATTTAAACAATTTAAGTAGATGCGAGATCTAGAAATTTCCTTTTCATGATTGTAGAGACAGTTTTTTGTTGGAATCCCCCCTTTTCATTTTAAGGAATTGGTTAATCTTCCAGTAACAAATATGATACCAAATACGAGTAGTAAATCCTATTCGATGAAAGAAAGCGAAGAAAGAATCAAAAAATTGGAATCAATAGTTGTAATGAATTGTTGGGTTGGATCTCAATCCAAATCTTGATCTAGCTGCAAGAATGAGACTTTTTAAAAATATGAAAAGAAAAAATGGAAAAATTCTATTCCATAATAATTTGAAAAGAGTTTCATTTTTGAATGAAATTACATGATCCAGTTCGTATTATTGGTTTATGTTCAACGACTCGGTTGAGAGGAATTACTAGATGGCTAGATCTTAGAAATGATGAATCAGTTTCATTTTATATGCCTGTCACTTTATCTTTGTTCGTGCCATCTATAATGATAGATAAATCAAAAAATTTCAATTTGTATTTTTGTATATCCTTCTATTTTCCAATAAAGGGAAACTCAGGTAAATGCTTTAGAAACATATGTATAGAAATACCACATTTCATTTAGCCCCTTCATGCTTACTATAACTAGTTATTTCGGTTTTCTACTAGTAGCTTTAACTATAACTTCAGCTCTATTTATTGGTCTGAGCAAGATACGACTTATTTAAAATTTCTATTTGAAAGAAAGAATTCAGAAAGGAAATCCTTCTGTGAGATTCCGTGTATTCTATAGTTATATATCAAGTCAACTTTCAATTCTTGGTCGTTGAGATTCACGTCAATTCTGATTAATATTTAGGTATAGATATTTCCTCTTTTTTTTCTCTTTTTCAAAAAATTCAAATGATTGAAGTTCTTTTATTTGGAATCGTGTTAGGTCTAATTCCTATTACTTTGGCTGGATTATTCGTAACTGCATATTTACAATACAGGCGTGGTGATCAGTTGGACTTTTGATTAATTAACATTTCTTTTTTTGACTGACCCCCTCCTTTCTTTAATCTCCAGGAGGTCGAGGCTATGCAAGTGATTGAATCCACTTCAGTCTAATTCGATCTACGAAGAAAAAATCACGCTCTGTAGGATTTGAACCTACGACATCGGGTTTTGGAGACCCACGTTCTACCGAACTGAACTAAGAGCGCTTTCTTATCAGAATAGAAAAGACTGTAAAGAAAAAAAGAAAAAGATTCTGTTTCTAACCCGAACCCATTTTATTTTGTATGCATATATTCTATAGTTTCATAAAACTGAATGATTCCGGGCAATTGGAATCGATCTCAATTGATTCCTCCTTACTGGTCAAAGGGGCAGTAAAGTAATAGGTCGAGTAATAGGTAGGGATGACAGGATTTGAACCCGTGACATTTTGTACCCAAAACAAACGCGCTACCAAGCTGCGCCACATCCCTTGAATCGTTCTATAGTGTCATTGTAGAGAATTCCTGTCTTGTTTTCCACATGCCTATTTCCTCCATTGAGAAAGACAACTTTTCTACCCATTTCGTCTTTTTTGTCTCATTTAACTTATAATAATAAGAAAAGGAAAACCTTATGGATCGTTGTACATTTTAATTTGAATTAGGGATTCCGTGTACAACTCTAAGCGTCCCTTAACCACATATGCATCTGATCATATATGCATCATCTTTATGTATTTAAATAAAAAAAGGAGGTTTTTCAATGCGAGATCTAAAAACATATCTCTCCGTGGCCCCAGTACTAAGTACACTATGGTTCGGGGCTTTAGCAGGTCTATTAATAGAGATTAATCGTTTTTTCCCGGATGCGTTGACATTCCCCTTTTTTTCATTCTAGTTATTGACATCGGAAGGAATGAGGAAGATTAGAGATAGAATCAAATATCTGTGACTAATTCCTCTTGCCTTTTTCTCTTTTTTCCCTTTTTTCTAATTTTTAGAATAAGGGACGAAAGAGAAAGCATAAAAGTGAATTCAACGTCTGCGAGACTCAGGTTCAAATTCGAATAAAATATTAAATAAATATTAATAATAGAGGCATGTGGATAGAGTAGGAAAATGCGGGTCTAGGGCAAGAATAGAATGAAATACTGTTCTTCGGGTTGAAATAGAGTTTCGAAATCATTGTCTTACTTATTCTTAGTATTTATTATTACTATGGCTTTGATTTATTATTACTTTATTGATTTTTATCTTTTAGAGTTCGATTTCAAATTAGTAACTTCTATTTTTTCCTTCCTTTCTTTTGATTCGTTTCGAATCAAAATAGAAGAGTTGAGTAAATCAAAAATCCAAAGGAGATTCATGGCCAAGAGGAAAGATGCGCGAGTAACGGTGATTTTGGAATGTAACGGTTGTATCCGAAAGGGTGTAAACGGTGTTAAGAAGGTATCAACGGGCATTTCCAGATATATTACTCAAAAGAACCGGCACAATACGCCTAATCAATTAGAATTGAGAAAATTCTGTCCCTATTGTTACAAACATATGATTCATAGGGAAATAAAGAAATAGATCGAATCTTAGTCTTGAAATCTTAGCCTTGAAAGGGGAAAAATGACATTATATAGAACAACATAGAGCATATTGAAATCTAAATAGAACATATTTGAATCAAAAAGAATCCTATTGTGGGTTAAAATGACAATTAAGAAATAGGATTTTCGGGATAAGAAATAAACTAAACAAACAAACCATGGATAAATCTAAGCGACCTTTTCTTAAATCCAAGCGATCTTTTCGTCGACGTTTGCCCCCGATTCAATCGGGGGATCGAATTGATTATAGAAACATGAATTTAATTAGTCGATTTATTAGTGAACAAGGAAAAATATTATCTAGGCGAGTGAATAGATTGACCTTGAAACAACAACGATTAATCACTATTGCTATAAAACAAGCTCGTATTTTATCTTTGTTACCTTTTCTCAATAATGAGAAACAATTCGAAAGAACCGAGTTGACCGCTAGAACTACTGGTCTTAGAACCAGAAAAAAATAGGCTTATTCTTTGTTCACTTGAATCAGAATTCCAATCCGAACTCAAACATGGATTGGTTTTTTGTTCGACACAAATCCGAAAAGCCAGATTTTATTATCGTGTCTGTCATAAGAAAAAAATGAATCGAAAAAAAAAGATTTTTTTATTGAACGTGTTCATTCATTTTGACGACTTTAGCCTATTTTCTCATATTAATTTCGACTCCACCTTCCCGGAGTTCATTCTCCGGGGAACTCCATTTTAATTATTCTGGTGTATTCTTTTCAATCTACTTCTTTTCTGATTTCGTTGGAAATCATATGAAGACAATTTCTATTTGATATAGCTATTTGGGCTAGTATTTTACGATTAAGAAGCAACTGTCTCTTGTATAGATCATGTATTAATTTACTATAACTATAGGATACTCCTCTTTCTCGAATTACTGCGTTTATTCGAGTGATCCACAAACGACGAAAATTTCTTTTTTGCTTACCCCTATCCCGATGAGACGAAACCAAAGCTCTTATTTTCTGTTGAGTAATAGTTCGAGTCAGTCTTGAATGAGCCCCTCGAAAGCTTGAGGCAAATAAACGAATTTTTGTTCTACGTCTCCGAGCTATATATCCGCGTTTAATTCTGGTCATTGAATAAATAAAACTTTGACAAATAACTAATTGATTTCTTTTCGTTCAGTTATTCTTTTCCACGTCCCGGTCTATTAATAACCAAACGGATTTTTCCAATGTATAAAATAAAAATCCCAATGGCTTTGGCTACTATAACCTTCCTGACCACGATTTTTTTAGGTATTTTACAGCGAAATACGAAAGAAATAAGGAACTTTCCTTTGCTAGGTGTCAAAAATAGAGTCAATAAAAAAAAGAAATCGAAAAATGGATAAAGAAATAGAAATAGTGGGTTCCATCGTTTCTATGGTTATTTCTTAAACGGTGAGGTCTTCTCTATACACCGGAGCCCTTACTTCATTTAATCAATGTTATTGGTAACTTGTATAGTTTACACCACATTCTTCGGCTCTACCCATGAATTATCCAGTAACAGGTCTTTCACAATCAGACCCACCTATACAGTAACGGTATTTAATTATGAAAGTTTGCCGGGTAGCTGACCCTCGTAGTCCGTTCTTGACCGAATGAAAACCTCATTTTTCTATTTTTTTTATTTCAATAAGATTTCCTCCGCTTAATGGATAAGCCTTTGCTATCAATGGAGAATTGCTTCTTATCTGAAATTCCGGTGATTGGATTTGCACCAATGGAAACGAAACCATAAACTTTAGACACAATAGAGGGATCAATTTGCTTATTTTTAGATAGTGAATGGAGTTCCTTCCTCCATTCTATCCTATTTACTGGTACTGATCATTCATACCGAAAATTGGTTTTCTTGCTTTTTTTGCGTCAGCTCATGATCTAAACGAGTCGCACATACACCCTAGTACATGTTCCTCGACGCTGAGGACAGCCCCGAAGAGCGGGGGATTTCGTGACATTTCGAATCGGCTGTCTTGTATTTCTAATAAGTTGTTTAATAGTTGGCATGTTGAATCATATACATAATGGGCAGGTTTAGATTGATCCTAACCGGATGATTATGAATTATTTCTATTTAATAGAATACTAAACTCGGAGATAAAATCTCAAATCACGGATTTTCACAAAATCCATTTTTTTGTCATTGAACTGCTACAAGATCAACAATTCCATAAGCTTGGGCTTCTGTTGCTGACATAAAAACGTCTCTTTCCATGTCTTCAGATACAACCCATAATGGTTTGCCCGTCCTTTGTACATAAACCCTTGTGATGGTTTCGCGTAGTTTCAGCAGTTCTTCCGCTTCCAGGATAAATTCTCCTGTTTGCGCCTCATAAAAAGAACTAGCAGGTTGATGGATCATTACCCTGATGATAGAAGGGTTCTCCATCTGGTGTGATGAAACGAACAGCAAAGAAAGATAAAGAAAGAATAATAGGAAAAAAGATAGAATTGAACAACCGTACGGGCATCATCTTTTGTGCATTGCATACGGCTCTACAATCAAATTGACCCTTACTTTCCATTCAAGAAAGATAAAAAGAAAATCTACCAGCCCCAGATGGGTAAATGATCAAAATGCCACCCTTCCTTTCCTTCCTTTCGGAGGGGTTAAAAAATACTATGATGGCTCGGTTGCTTTCTATTAAAAAATGGATTTTTTTTGATCTTTGATTCAGCAATCCCAAAGTTTCTTTTTAATCCAACAAAAAAAGGAAAAATCTTGTTTTTTTTCGCACTCTTTTTTTAGTTTTTATTTTAGAAAATAAATATTGTTAAGAGCCCTTCGGTGTGAAAACTAAAAGGTTTGTAACGCTGAATTGGCTTCCCGATAGGTAAGAGAAAATCGGAAATACCTTTTATTTCATACTAATCTCTCGATACATAATTGAATCTTTTGAAAAAAACAATACAAAAATGTTTCATATCGAATTCGAAGTGCCATGCTATTATTACTTAATATTCATATGGCGAAGGCATAGTTTTCTTTTTCTCTCAAATAAAAAACCTCATTGGCGCCAAGCGTGAGGGAATGCTAAACGTTTGGTAATTGCTCCCCCAACCAAGAGAAAAGATCCCATTGACGCGGCTAATCCCATGCATATTGTATGGACCTCCGGTCGCACAAATTGCATAGTATCATAAATAGCTAATCCAGATATTACCCACCCGCCAGGAGAGTTTATAAACAAATAGAAATCTTTGGCAGCATCCTCAAGACTGAAATATACCATAAGACCAATAAGTTGATTCGAGATCTCGCTATCAACTTCTTGGCCTAAAAAAAGGAATCTTTCTTGATAAAGTCGGTTGAGTGGGGTAAAACTGCATCCCCTAGGAACCGTACATGCACCTTTTGATGCATACGGTTCAAAAAAATCTTGAAAAAAGAATCAATGTATAGATTCCAGTCCTCTTTCCTTTTTCCTATTCTTTTTAATAGCAGTTTTTTTCGAACTTCTAACGAATTTTTCTTAGATTTTTCAATAAGGACGAATTTTGACTTAGTTTCTTTCTTAGAATAGAAAAAAGTTAAGAAACTTATTGAATTAACTTCTCATTGATGTATTGTTTCATCGAGATTCAATCCAAATCACGATGGTGTTTTCTTGTTCTTGAATGGGTCTATTTCATCTTTTTAGGTTTATGCCTCTACTCCGGGTAAAGATCCGCCCGATTTGGATTTGCACATATAGGACAAATCTTCTCATCACCATTTCTTTTTGTTATGACTTTAGAAATAACAAACAGGAATCATTTATGATACACTAATCATAGATATGTTACCGATTGGGTTTTTTCTAAACGGAGCCTGGATACTTCATTTTTTCGTCCAACAAAAGCCAACCATAAATCATTCTAAGTGATAATAGAACTATGAATTCCTCCAAACACTGCATCTAATTGCACTTCACACTCCAATTTTTGGATGATTCAATTTCTCTTTTTTGGGCGAAACAGAGGATATCTCAATCGGGGAAGAGAACGGGGAAATCCCGTATGACCCAATAGATTTGACAAGTCGCACTATACGTCAACCCAAGATGCATCGTCATCTCCAGGAATTCGGAAGGGTACTTTTGGAACACCAATAGGCATGAATTGAAAGAAAAAAGAACTAAATACTCTATTTCACTTTGATGTGGAAACGTAACAATATGCTTTTATTGTCTCTATTTTCGAGGTTTTATCATATTTATTTTATCCAAAGATTCGAAAAATTCAGAAAGAAAGACAAAATCAATAAAGAAAAATTTTTACGAATAGGTTCTCCTAATGATAAATATGAATGGACGCATTTACTCATAGAAAATGGCATCAATCTCCCATTGCGTATTGGTACTTATCGAGTATAGAATAAATCTGCTTCTCGTTCTTCCTACGAACAGAATTCTTCCATTATTACGAACAGAAGTTAATAAATATTCACTTAACTCTTGTTAGGAAATAATCCACTGAAGAAGTGGAGTCTATAGAATAGTCATAGTATTAGAGTCTTTGCCAATGCAATAAAGTTACATAGTGTCTATTTTTCTTTGATAAAGGGGTATTTTCCATGGGTTTGCCTTGGTACCGTGTTCATACCGTTGTATTGAATGATCCCGGCCGCTTGCTTTCCGTTCATATAATGCATACAGCTCTGGTTGCTGGTTGGGCGGGCTCGATGGCTCTGTATGAATTAGCTGTTTTTGATCCCTCTGACCCTGTTCTTGATCCAATGTGGAGACAGGGTATGTTCGTTATACCCTTCATGACTCGTTTAGGAATAACCAATTCATGGGGAGGTTGGAGTATTACAGGAGGGACTGTAACAAATCCGGGGATTTGGAGTTACGAAGGTGTAGCTGGGGCACATATTGTGTTTTCTGGCTTATGCTTTTTGGCAGCTATCTGGCATTGG